TTTTATCCAAACATTAATTGGTCGTGTATTAGCAGACGATGTATATATAGGCTCCCGATGCATTGCCATCCGAAATCAAGATATTGGTAGGGGACTTGTGAATCGATTCATAGCCTGTGGAGCGCAGCCAATATCTATTCGAACCCCCTTTACTTGCAAGAGTACATCTTGGATCTGTCGATTATGTTATGGTCGGAGTCCCACTCATGGCGACTTGGTCGAGTTGGGAGAAGCGGTAGGTATTATTGCGGGTCAATCTATCGGGGAACCGGGGACTCAACTAACATTAAGAACTTTTCATACTGGTGGAGTATTTACAGGCGGTACTGCAGAATACGTACGAGCCCCTTCTAATGGAAAAATCAAATTCAATCAGGATTTGCTTCATCCTACACGTACATGTCATGGTCATCCTGCTTTTCTATGTTATATAGCCCTATATGTAACTATTGAGGATCAAGATATTCTACATAATGTGACTATTCCACCAAAAAGTTTTCTTTTAGTTCAAAATGATCAATATGTAGAATCAGAACAAGTGATTGCGGAGATTCGCGCGGGAACATCCACCTTGAATTTGAAAGATAGGGTTCGAAAACATATTTATTCTGACTCAGAGGGAGAAATGCATTGGAGTACCGCGGTGTACCATGCACCCGACTATACATATGGTAATGTTCATCTCTTACCAAAAACAAGTCATTTATGGATAGTATCGGGGGTTCCGTACAGATCCAGTATGCTCTCTGTTTCGCTCCACAAGGATCAGGATCAAATGAATGTTCATTCTCTTTCTGCTGAAGGAAAATCCATTTCTAATTCTAATCTATTAGTTCCTAATGATCAAGCAAGATATAACACATTTTTGAGTTCAGAGCCCTTTGGTAAACACGGGGAGAGGATTCTTGATTATTTAGGACCTGGTCGAATCATACCCAACGGTCCTTGTAATCTCACATATACTGCCATTCTCCACGGGAATTATGATTTCTTTTTCTTGTCAAAGAGGAGAAGAAATCGATTCATCATTCCATTCCAATATAATCAAGGACAAGAAAAAGAACTAATAACCCCTTCGGGTCTCTCGATTGAAATACCTATAAATGGGATTTTCCATAGAAATAGTATTCTTGCTTATTTCGACGATCCCCGATACAGAAGAAAGAGTTCGGGAATTACTAAATATGGGACTATCGAGGCGCGTTCGAGCGTAAAGAAAGAAGATTTGATTGAGTATCGAAGAATGCCAAAATACCAAACGAAAATAGATCAAATTTTTTGCATTCCCGAGGAAGTGCATATTTTACCCGGATCGTCTTCCGTAATGGTACGAAATAATAGTATTATTGGGGTAGATACAGAAATCACTTTCAAAACAAGAAGCCGAGTAGGCGGATTGGTCCAAGTAGAGAAAAAAACAAAAAAGATTGAACTGAAAATATTTTCTGGAGATATTTATTTTCCCGGAGAGACAGATAAGATCTCCTGGCAGAGCGGTATCTTGATACCACCCGGAAGGGAAAAAAAAAATTCAAAGGAATCAAAAAAAGTGAAAAATTGGAGCTATGTCGAACGGATTGCCCCTGCTAAGAAAAGGTATTTTGTTTTAGTTCGACCCGTAGTTAGGTATGAAATCGCGGATGGGATAAATTTTGCAACGCTTTTCCCTCAGGATCCGTTGCAGGAAAGGGATAATGTGCAACTTCGAGTTGTCAATTATATCCTTTGTGGAAATGGCAAACCAATTCGAGGAATTTCTCATACAAATATTCAATTAGTTCGAACTTGTTTAGTATTGAATTGGTGCCAAGAAAAAAAGGGTTCTTCTATGGAGGAGATTCATGCTTCCTTTGTTGAAATAAGGGTAAATGATCTGATTCAAGATTTCATCAGAATGGACTTAGTGAAATCCCCTATTTCGTATACCAGAAAAAGGAATGCTCCGGCAGAGTCCGAGTTGATCCTGGTTAATGGAGCAGATCGCACCAATCCTTTTTATTCCAAGGCAAGGATTCAACAATTGCTTACCCAACAGCAAGGAACTATTCGTACGTTGTTGAATCGAAATAAGGAATGTAAATCTTTGATAATTTTGTCATCATCTAATTGTTCTCGAATAGGCCCATTCGACGATTTCAAATATAAGAATCTAACAAAAAAATCAAATACAAATAAAGGGGATTCCGTACTTCCAATTAGGAATTCATTGGGTCCCTTAGGGGTTGTCCCTAAAATTGCGAATTTTTATTCATTTTACTATTTAATAACTTATAATCAGATCTTGATAAATAAATATTTGCTACTTGACAATCTAAAAGCGGATTTTCAAATACTTCAATATTTTTTAATGGATGAAAATGGGAGAATTTATAATCCTGATCCATGCAGTAACAGGATTTGGAATCCATTCAATTCGAATTGGTATTGTCTCCATCACGATTATTGTGACGAAAGATCAACAATAATTAGCCTTGGACAGTTTTTTTGTGAAAATCTATCTATATCTCAATATGGGATGCCTCTAAAATCTGGCCAGGTTCTGATTATTCATGTTGACTTTTTAGTAATAAGATCTGCTAAGCCCTATTTGGCTATTCCGGGAGCAACCGTTCATGGTCATTATGGAGAAATAATGTACGGAGGAGATCCTTTACTTACATTTCTATATGAAAAATCAAGATCTAGTGATATAACGCAGGGTCTTCCAAAAGTAGAACAAGTCTTAGAAGCGCGTTCGGTTGATTCAATATCAATGAACTTAGAAAAGAGGGTTGAGGGTTGGAACGAATCTATAACAAGAATTCTTGGGATTCCTTGGGGATTCTTGATTGGCGCTGAGCTAACCATATCGCAAAGTCGTATTTCTTTGGTTAATAAGATTCAAAGGGTTTATCGATCCCAGGGAGTGCAGATCCATAATAGGCATATAGAAATTATTGTACGTCAAATAACATCAAAAGTGTTGGTTTCAGAAGAGGGAATGTCTAATGTTTTTTCACCTGGCGAGCTAATTGGGTTGTTGCGTGCGGAACGAACAGGGCGTGCGTTGGAAGAAGCGGCCTGTTACCGAGCCGTCTTTTTGGGAATAACGAGGGCGTCCCTGAATACTCAAAGTTTCATATCCGAAGCGAGTTTTCAAGAAACTGCTCGAGTTTTAGCAAAGGCGGCTCTACGAGGTCGTATCGATTGGTTGAAGGGTCTGAAAGAAAATGTTGTTCTGGGGGGTATGATACCGGTTGGTACCGGATTCAAAGGATTAGTGCACCCTTCCAGCCAACACGGCGACATTTCGTTGGAAACGAAAACTAAGAATCTATTCGAAGGGGGTATGAGAGATATTTTGTTCTACCACAAAGATTTTTTTTCTTCTTGTATTCCAATTCCAAAGAATTTTCATGAGATAGATATATCAGAACAATAATTGACAGAATTTATTGATTCCTAAGAAGGGATTCATCCTTTTCATTTTACTTTCACTACCTACTCTTCTTATAAAAAAGAACTAAGGAATAGAAAGGAAGTCATCGCTCGGACCGTGTATCCATGTTAAATCTCCGGTAGAAGGTTCCTTCGGAACAATTTTTTATTTCAGGGTACCTCGTCTCTTAAACAAAAAGAGAAAGTGTGGGGAAAAATGACAAGAAGATATTGGAACATCCAATTAGAAGAGATGATCAAAGCAGGAGTGCATTTTGGTCATGGTACTAAGAAATGGAATCCTAGAATGGCACCTTACATATTGACAAAACGTAAGGGTAGGCATATTACCAATCTTACGAGAACTGCTCGTTTTTTATCAGAAGCTTGTGATTTACTTTTTGATGCATCAAGTAGGAGAAAACAATTCTTACTAGTTGGTACCAAAATCATAGCAACTGATTTAGTAGCATCGGCTGCAATAAGGGCGCGATGTCATTATGTTAATAAAAAATGGCTCGGTGGTATGTCAACGAATTGGTCCACTACGAAAACGAGACTTCAAAAGTTCAGGGACCTGAGAGCGGAACAAAAGAGGGGAAGATTCAACCGTCTTCCTAAAAGAGATGCAGCAATGTTGAAGAGACAATTATCTCACTTGCAAAGATATCTGGGTGGCATCAAATATATGACGGGGGTGCCTGATATTGTAATTATTCTTGATCAGCACGAAGAATATACCGCTCTTCGAGAATGTATCACTTTGGGAATTCCAACAATTTGTTTAATCGATACAAATTGTGACCCGGATCTCGCAGATCTTTCGATTCCCGCCAATGATGACGCTAGGGCGTCAATCCGATTCATTCTTAAAAAACTCATATCTGCAATTTGTGAGGGCCGTTCTAGCTATATAAGAAATTGTTGATTAATAATAAGATAAGTCAATTACTTCAGGAACTCCATGGATTTATGGAATTGGTTACAATTTCTGAATATAACAAAAGAGAAAAAAAGCGCCGGGAATAGTCTGTAATTACTGGGTATCCGAAATATATAAGTGGGTGAGTCGAGAAAGAGATGGTTGAATCAAAATAATGGCTTTTTAAGTTCTATTTCTGTCAGAGGTCAATATGAATCTTCTACCATCTTCCGTCAACACACTAAAAGGGCTATATGATATATCCGGTGTCGAAGTAGGCCAGCATTTTTATTGGCAAATAGGGGGTTTCCAAGTACATGCCCAAGTACTTATCACTTCTTGGTTCGTAATGGCTATCTTACTAAGTTCCGCCACTATAGCCGTTCGAAATCCGCAAACCATTCCTACCGACGGTCAGAATTTCTTCGAATATGTCCTTGAATTCGTTCGAGACTTGAGTAAAACCCAAATTGGAGAAGAATATGGTCCTTGGGTTCCCTTTATTGGAACTATGTTCTTATTTATTTTTGTTTCTAACTGGTCGGGGGCTCTTTTACCTTGGAAAATCATACAATTACCTCATGGGGAGTTAGCCGCGCCCACCAATGATATAAATACTACGGTTGCTTTAGCTTTACCTACGTCAGTGGCATACTTCTATGCGGGTCTTACAAAAAAGGGATTGGGTTATTTTGCTAAATACATTCAACCCACTCCAATCCTTTTACCTATTAACATCCTAGAAGATTTCACAAAACCCTTATCGCTGAGTTTTCGACTTTTTGGGAATATATTGGCCGATGAATTGGTAGTTGTTGTTCTTGTTTCTTTAGTACCTTCAGTGGTTCCTATACCTGTCATGTTCCTTGGATTATTTACAAGTGGTATTCAAGCTCTTATTTTTGCAACTTTAGCCGCGGCTTATATAGGAGAATCCATGGAGGGTCATCATTGACTAGCTTTGCATTTTTTTTTTTTTTACGTTATCGCAATGCAATGTACGGATAATATATACAAATAGAATAGAGTATATACGATCTAGAATAGTAGTCAAAAAAGGCAAAAAAATTATTTATTATTATTGAATAGTAAAAAAGGGAAAGGGATCTCAAAGAGTTTTTTCCTAGGATTCCCTTTTTTTTGACCGATTTCTGTCATATCCCTTCCAATGAATATTCTATTTTGATTTGTTCAGTCAATCACACTATGACGATTTATTATTTGTATTTTGTATTAAGAAGTCTTATCTTATCTAGTCCCGGCATGCTATTCTATTAAACAAAAAACGCGGTTTTACAGTCCCACTTCCTTTGAGTTTCAACGATTGGTCAAAATTCAAATGAATTGCGTGCAATTAGATATCAAATCTTTCTATTCTAGGGAATGATTCATACAAATGAATTTGTCTCTTTTCTCTTTGTAGTCATGCGGGATAATGATAAAGAAAAGTAAACGAATATGAACTTCATAAAAATAGGTTAGGGGGTCGAACTAAGTATATGGAATGGCTATAAACCAACTCTTATCTATCTTTAGAAAAAGGATAAAATCTCGTGGCCCGTGGAATAGAAGATCGAAATCTTTGGTTTACGTTATGGAAGAAACACGTGTATATGGGATAGTAGATAGTGACTAGTTATCTATATGAACGACCTATATCTCTTTTGTCCTTCCCCACACCATACCATGAATTTCGATGGGGATTCCAATAGAATAGAAAGTCCCTCTTTTTCGTTTGGGCCGAATGAATAAACAGACGAAAGCAGGCATATCGAATCAAAGAGAAAGGATGAAGAAATGAAAGAGGGCTTTCGGAATAAAGAAATGGAAGACCCAGAACCCTATGAATTGATAAAAAAACTCCACGGATAGGAATGAAAAATGAGATATCCAAGTTGTTCTGACGATTCCATATTCTCATTACTTGAATTTTCACTCATAGGTCTTAGTTATTTCGACCGGCTCGATCTTACTTTAGGAGTGGAAGGAAGAATAAGTCATAATTCAATGGTTTATTGTATCATTAACCATTTCTTTCTTTTTTGCAAGGAACTTACCATGAATCCACTGATTGCTGCCGCTTCCGTTATTGCTGCTGGATTGGCCGTAGGGCTGGCTTCTATTGGACCTGGAGTTGGTCAAGGTACTGCTGCGGGACAAGCCGTCGAAGGTATCGCGAGACAACCCGAGGCAGAGGGTAAAATACGAGGTACTTTATTGCTCAGCCTGGCTTTTATGGAAGCTTTAACAATTTATGGACTGGTCGTGGCATTAGCACTTTTATTTGCAAATCCTTTTGTTTAGTTTCATCCTCGAAATAGAAATGGGAAATTTTTTTCTTTTTTTTTATCTCAGTCTTGGGTCTTGTCGCTTGCTTTTTCGAATTTTATCAAAATTGAACTCCTACAATTCATACCTTTCAATTATTCGTTGAGACAATACTCCGGGAAGGACTTATTTGAGGATGAGGAATTCAATTAGCGGATTCACTCGCCTTCTCCCCTTCTTAGTCCAAAGGAAACTCCTTTTTTTTTTTGTTTTTAGGAAGTGCTGCTACAAATGAGGCATTTCGCAATGGACATAAGGCCTGGGACCTAATACTAAGCAAATTCAGTATTTTCTTATTGGGTTGGGAACTTGAATTGAAATAAGAAAGAAATAGGAATTTCCATAACTCCTATATTCTATATTGAATACTGAGAAATGAAATCGAAATAAGTCAATAAAAAAATCAAATAAACAAAAAAAAAATGGGGGGCAAAGTACTATAAGCTCTGGTCAAGTAGTACTATCTATAAGAGGAGATCATATGAAAAATGTAACCGATTCTTTCGTTTCCTTGGGTCACTGGTCATCCGCCGGGAGTTTCGGATTTAATACCGATATTTTAGCAACAAATCCAATAAATCTCAGTCTAGTACTTGGCGTATTGATCTTTTTTGGAAAGGGAGTGTGTGCGAGTTGTTTATTTCAATACAAGGCTGGATTCAACCAGCTGCACTTTTTTTTTTTTCTTTAGAACTTGAAAATAAAGGTGTACTATCTGGCGAATTACTTCTGAATTAATTCGTAAATCATATGTACGAACCATAGCATTTCGTGACTCATTGGGAAATCGACTTTGATTCTCTATCAACCAATAATGTGGGATCCTTAAGATG